CTTTATAGTAAATTTACAGATCTGAGGACATGTCTGTCTAAGGAAATCGAATCTTAAAAGTAAGGGAGATCTTATTATATGCATATATATATAGGATTAGTTTAGCTGAGTTATGTTTTTATTTATTGATGTTAATATTTTTGTTTTCGGGGTTTAATAAAAAGTTTCTATTATTATTTAATATAAGTTTAACGGGGGGGGAAATAATACTGTATAAAGGTGATTATACACATGTATGTATGTCCTGTAACCATAAATAAATAACCCATGAATAAAATCACGCGGAATTTACCCTAGGTATGTACTTTAATAAATTGTGGATCCTTAGATAATCAAGTTATGTCCTTAATCATTAATTTAGTGTTGGCCTTATCATTATGATGTACATCTGGCCATGTTGAGTACAGTTATGCATCGAATGTCTTATTTAAGAGGAACGCTACTATGTCCCTGCCCAGTATACGTTTGGTAGGTAGATTAATAGACCACAATTGGTGGTGGATAGTCATGTTGTTGTGGATTTTCCTGACTTTAATGGGGTATGTACGATAACGCATTTAATGTCTTATGTAATRTYAATGTTAGTATGTACATGCTTAATATCCATGTGGTAGAGAATATTATGTACGTATACATATAATGTCTTATGTAATATTAATGTTAGTATGTACATGCTAATATCCATGTGGTAGAGAATATTATGTATATGTACATGTAATGCCTTGCATAATATTAATGCGTGCATGCAGTGAAGAGAGGTAAATGTATACTAGACACTTCAACAAAAATTCAAGAAGTAGTTTATTTAGAATGCCAGCTTTGGGTGTTGGTGGTAGGGCTTGAGCTTTCTTCTTGAGTCTTTAGGAAGTGTTATCTTCCTTTTCTGATTTACAAGACCAGTGTAATTAGTATACTATAAAGACTCTTCATTTTAGTAGATAGTTTTCTGTGAGACTAATTAGTGGTATTAATAGAAGAATGATTAGAAAATATAAAATGGATGCTAATTGGCCAATGATAATATATGGGTGTTCGACTGGCTGTCCTCCGATTCATGTTAGAGTTAATAGGTCAGCTGTTAATAGTCAAAATAGGCATTGACTAAGGGGGCGGAAAGATATGCTACGTTGTTTAGAGGTATGAAGAAAAGGAATGATAACTAAGATTAGGATAGAGGCTATAAGAGCTAGTACCCCTCCTAATTTATTAGGGATTGATCGTAGGATTGCGTATGCAAATAGGAAATATCACTCTGGTTTAATATGGGGTGGAGTACTAAGTGGATTGGCGGGAGTGTAATTGTCAGGGTCTCCTAATATATCTGGAGAGAATAAAACTAGTATTAGAAGAGCAGTTATTATTATGAAGAGTCCTAAGATATCTTTAATTGTATAATAGGGATGAAAAGGAATTATATCTATATTTGATGGAATGCCTGTTGGGTTATTAGAGCCAGTTTCATGTAAGAATAGAAGATGTACTATTACTATTGCTGAAATGATAAAAGGAAGTAGGAAATGGAAGGCAAAGAATCGAGTTAGGGTAGCTTTGTCTACAGAGAAGCCTCCTCAAATTCATTCTACAAGATCTGTTCCGATATATGGGATTGCGGAGAGTAAATTAGTGATAACAGTTGCTCCTCAAAAAGATATTTGTCCTCATGGAAGGACATATCCTATGAATGCAGTAGCTATAACTGCAAATAGTAGAATTACTCCTATATTTCAGGTCTCTTTATATATATAGGATCCATAATATAGACCGCGTCCTACATGTAGATAGAGGCAAATGAAAAATATAGAAGCGCCATTAGCATGTAGATAGCGTAATACTCACCCATAATTTACATCTCGACAAATATGAGTTACAGAGTTAAAGGCTGTTGCTGTATCTGATGTGTAGTGTATGGCTAAGAAAATTCCTGTTAGAATTTGTAGTGCTAGGCAAATGCCCAAGAGAGATCCGAAATTTCATCAAGATGAAATATTAGAAGGGGCAGGTAGGTCAATAAATGAGTTATTAATAATTTTTAATAAGGGGTGAGATTTTCGAATGTTGGTCATTGGTTGTTCTTATAGTTGAAATACAACGGTGATTTTTCGTGTCACTAGTCGTGGATTAATCCATGTAGGAATAATGATAGTTTATTCAATATTCATTTTGGGTGTAATTTTTGTGGTTAGTTTTGTTGGATTTTCTTCTAAGCCATCCCCTATTTATGGTGGATTGGGGTTAATTGTGAGTGGTGGAGTTGGTTGTGGTATTATTGTAAATTTTGGTGGTTCTTTTTTAGGATTAATAGTATTTTTAATTTACTTGGGGGGCATACTTGTTGTTTTTGGTTATACAACAGCTATAGCTATAGAGCAGTATCCTGAGGCTTGAATATCAAGTATAGCAGTTTTTGGATCATTTATTAGTGGTTTAATTGCTGAGTTTCTGTTTATCTTATATGTTTTGATTGATGAAGAGTTAGAATCTATTCTTGAGTTAAATGATATTGGGGATTGAATTACTTATAGTGTTGATGATTCAAGTTTTGTCAGTCAAGAGACAGTGGGAGTTGGTGCGTTATATAGTTTTGGTAGTTGGCAAGTGGTTGTTACTATTTGAGCCTTGCTTATTGGAGTAATTATTATTTTAGAGATTACTCGAGGATATTAAGCTAGTATAGCAATAATAATAGTGACAAGAAAGGATAGGTAATAGAATTTAATTATACCTTTTTGAGTGGAGGTTGAAGTTGAAAGGTTTTGTTGAATTTTGGAAGTTAGTTTTGGTAATGCTGTTTCTAGTCAAATAAGGTCTAATAATATAGTGGCTGATTTTTGGCTGGTAAATAGGCCTAGCATAGGATTAATACGGTGGAAGATAATTGGAAAATATCCAAGTATAGTTGAAAATTTGGTTATAGCTGATGGATTATTGTGTTTTAAATTTTGGGTAATGTAGTTAAGTTCTAAGGCTAATATAAAGCCTGTTAAAGTTACTAGGAGAGCAGTTAGCTTTAGATACAGGGGTATAGTTATTTGAGGTACGGTTGAGGGTAATATATTATTAGAGATAATAAATCCGGCAAAAATGCTACCAATTAATAAGCGTAGAATAGGATTTGTTAGTTGGGGGTTATTTTCGTTAATTGTAATGAGAGAGGGGAATCGTGGTTTATTAAGTGATACAAAAAAGATAATGCGAGTGCTGTAGACAGCAGTTAGTGAGGTAGCAATGAGGGTGAGTAGAAGGGCTCAGGCGTTTGTATAAGATGTATTGGCGGTTTCAATGATTAAGTCTTTTGAGTAGAATCCTGTTAGAAAGGGTATTCCGGTTAGTGCTAGGCTCCCAATAATTAGAGCTGTTGTTGTAAAGGGTAAAGGTTTGAATAGTCCTCCTATTTTTCGAATATCCTGTTCGTCATTTAGACTGTGAATGATTGATCCAGAGCATAAAAATAATATGGCCTTAAAAAATGCGTGTGTGCAGATATGAAGGAATGCTAAGTGAGGTTGATTAATACCAATCGTAACTATTATTAATCCTAATTGACTTGAAGTAGAGAAAGCTACAATTTTTTTAATATCATTTTGGGTTAATGCGCAGATGGCTGTAAAGATTGTGGTAATAGCCCCTAAACATAGTGCAATTGTTTGAATTATTTTATTATTTTCTAATATGGGATAAAAGCGTACAAGTAGAAAAATACCTGCGACTACTATTGTACTGGAGTGCAGTAGGGCTGATACTGGTGTCGGGCCTTCTATTGCAGAGGGAAGTCATGGGTGTAATCCAAATTGGGCTGATTTTCCTGTGGCTGCTAATAATAACCCTGCTAATGGCAATGTATTATATTCTGAATCTAAGGCAAGGATTTGTTGAATTTCCCATGAGTTGGAGTTAGTAAGAAATCAAGCTATAGTTAAAATGAAACCAACATCTCCGATACGATTATATAGGACGGCTTGCATTGCAGCTGTGTTAGCATCTGTTCGTCCGTGTCATCATCCAATTAACATAAAAGATATAATACCTACTCCTTCCCAACCAATAAAAAGTTGAAAAATATTATTAGCAGTTACTAGGACTATTATAGTAATTAGAAATATTAATAAATATTTAAAGAAACGATTGATGTTAGGATCAGAGTGTATGTATCATATTGAAAACTCTATAATAGATCAAGTGATGAATAAGGCAATTGGTATAAATATTATAGAAAAGAAGTCTAATTTAAAGCTAAGGGATAGTTTTATAGTTTGAATTGTTATTCAATGTCAGTTTGAGATTATTATTTCTTGTCCTGATTGAATAAATATAATAGTTGGAATTAGACTAATAATAAAGGAATAAGAAACCATTATTTTAGTATAGTTAGAGTAGGATTTTAGGTGAAAGTAATTATTACTAGTATTTATGATTGGTAAGATTAAAATAGTTAATGATAAAATTATTGTTGTAGAGAATAAGTTTATTACTTTTATTTGGAGTTGCACCAATTTTTTGGTTCCTAAGACCAATGGATAACTTCTATCCTTTAAAAGTTGAAAAAGCCGCACTTTTAAGTGAGGATGTATGAGTTAGCAGTTCTTACATTCTTTCTCGGTAAATAAGAAATTTATTTTCTATTGTTAGATTCACAGTCTAAAGTTTTTATTAAACTATATTTACAACAAGGAGTTCCTAAAATAATATATGGATTAATTATAAGTAATAATATGGGTGCTAGGTGAAGTGCTATAAGAGTATTTTCTCGAGTAAATGAGGGTTTAATATTATAGATGTGGCAGGTATATTTCCCTCGTTGTGTTATAATTAATATATAGAGTGTATATAGGGCAGTAATTGTAATATTAATTCCTAGGAGAAGTATGGACAGATTAGATCATGAAAATATTGCCATGATTACAAATAGTTCTCCTGCTAAGTTAATAGTTGGTGGTAGGGCTAGATTTGTAAGACTTGCTATTAGTCATCAGGCCGCTATTAAGGGGAGAATTGTTTGCAAGCCTCGTGCTAAAATTATAGTTCGGCTGTGTGTTCGTTCATAATTAGAGTTTGCGAGGCAAAAGAGTATTGATGATGTTAATCCGTGTGCGATTATTAGTGTTGTTGCTCCTGTAAAGCTTCAAGGGCTTTGGATTAAAACTGCTATGATAACAAGTGCTATATGGCTAACAGAAGAATAAGCGATTAGTGACTTTAGATCTGTTTGGCGTAGACAAATAGAACTAGTTATGATTATACCTCAAATAGACAGTATAAGAAATGGGTAGATTATAAAATTGGTAGGAGAGTTAAAGATTAGAGTAATTCGTAGTATTCCATATCCGCCTAATTTTAATAAAATGGCTGCTAATACTATGGAACCTGCAATTGGGGCTTCAACATGAGCTTTTGGTAGTCATAGGTGGAGTCCATATAATGGTATTTTTACTATAAAGGCTAGTATGCAGGCCAATCACAGGATTGAATTGCTTCAAATTGGTAAGTGTTGATTAATTCAGTATTGGGCTAGCAGTAGATTTAGTGATCCAGTTGTAGTTTGAATATATGTTAGTGCTACTAGTAATGGTAATGATCCAACTAGAGTATAAAAGAGAAAATAAATACCAGCGTTTAGTCGTTCTGTTTGTCCTCCTCATCGAGTGATTATAATTAAGGTAGGAATTAGTGTTGCTTCAAATAAGATATAAAATATAATTAATTCATTAGCGGAAAATGTTATAAGTAGGAAAATTTGGAGTAAGATTATTATGGTAATATATAATTTTTTTTGTACATAGGGTTCTTTTAATAAGTGATGTTGACTAGCGATAATTATAAGAGGTAAAAGTCATGTTGTTATTAGTAGTAGTGGGGTAGATAAGGGATCAGAAAAAAATAATAAAGATATGTTTAAGCTATTATCGCATGATTGATTTATTAGAGGTAGACATGTTATACTAATTATTAGACTATATATTGTAGAATTAATTCATATCATGTTGGTTTTTGATAATCATGTTAGTGGAATTAGTATAGCTGTGGGAATGATAATTTTTAGCATTTGAGTAGATTTAGATTTTGTACATGGTCATTTCCATATGTATTAGATACGGCTACTAGTAGGGATAGACCTAGTGCTGCTTCACAGGCTGCGAACACTAGCAGAATGATAGGTAGAATACTGAATAAGGTCGTACTAGTAGTAAGAATTGTGATAGTGAGTAGGACAAATAAAGATAGAATTAATCCTTCAAGACACAGAAGTGATGATATAAGATGTGATCGGTATATAAATAATCCTAAAAGGGAGATGATAAATGCTAGAATTACATTAATATGGATTAGGGACACATTGACAATCGTGAGATTATCATGATTTAGTGAGTCGAAATCACTTGTTTTGTATTAAACTAATTATCATATTCAGATCATTCTAGTCCTTTTTGTAATCATTCATAGGCTAGGCTAGTGATTAGTAGTAAGATTAAGAATATAGATATAGCTAGTATAGCTAGTAATTTATCAGTTTGGGAAGCTCATGGTAGAGGTAATAAGAGTGCAATTTCCAGATCAAATAAAAGAAAAGTAATAGCCACTAGAAAGAATTTTATTGAAAAGGGAAGGCGAGCAGAGCCTATTGGGTCAAACCCACATTCGTAGGGACTTGATTTTTCAGCGTAAATATTTATTTGGGGAAGTCAAAATGCAATTGTTACTAATAATGTTGCTAAAAAAGTATTAGTTAATAATGTTAATATAAAGTTTATTATTCCTTCTTGGATTTTTCCAAGTCTAACTGATTGGAAGTCAGTTGTACTTATTAATACTAAAAGAATATGAACCTCATCAGTAGATAGATACATATAAGAATAGTCAGACTACATCTACAAAGTGTCAATATCAGGCTGCGGCTTCAAACCCAAAATGGTGATTAGATGTAAAATGAAAGTTTAGTTGTCGTAGAAGACAGATAATTAGAAATGTTGAGCCAATAATAACATGTAAACCGTGAAATCCTGTAGCTATAAAAAAAGTAGAACCATAAACACCATCTGAAATAGTAAATGGTGTTTCATAATATTCGGAAGCTTGTAGTAGTGTGAAATACAAGCCTAGAATAATAGTAATGAGTAATGCTTGTATTATATGCGTGCGATTACCTTCTATGAGGCTATGGTGAGCTCAGGTAATAGATACTCCGGAAGCTAGTAGTACTGATGTATTTAAAAGGGGTACATCCATAGGATTTAATGGTATAATTCCTGCAGGTGGTCAGTAGCCTCCTAGTTCTGGGGTAGGAGCTAGGCTAGAATGATAAAAGGCTCAAAAAAATCCTGAAAAAAAGAAAACCTCTGAGATAATAAATAGAATTATTCCATATCGGAGTCCTTTTTGAACAATTGGTGTATGGTGTCCTTGGAATGTGCTCTCTCGTACAATATCCCGTCATCATTGATACATGGTTAATGTATTAGCAGATAATCCAATTAATAATAAAATTATTGAGTTAAAATGGAATCATATTACTAATCCGGAAGTAAGGAGGAGGGCTGAAAGAGCTCCTGTTAGTGGCCAAGGACTTGGATTTACTATATGGTATGCGTGTGTTTGGTGAGTCATTAGGTGTTATCATGTAGATAAAGGCTTACGAGCAGAGTGAAAACATAGGCTTGGATCAGGGCGACGGCGAATTCTAGAATTGTTAATAAAACAAGAATAATAAATGTAATAAAGGCGATAGTTATGTTAATATTTATTAGAGCTAGTGTGGCTCCTCCAATTAGATGAATGAGCAAGTGGCCTGCGGTGATATTTGCTGTAAGTCGGACTGCTAGTGCTATAGGTTGAATAAACAAACTAATAGTTTCGATAATTACTAATATTGGAATTAGAGGTAGTGGTGTTCCTTGAGGGAGGAAATGTGCTAGAGACGCTTTTATTTTATAACGAAAGCCTAGAATTACTGTGCCTGCTCAGAGAGGAATAGCCATACCAAGATTTATTGATAGTTGAGTGGTAGGGGTAAATGAGTGTGGTAATAGACCTATTAGATTTGTAGAGCCAATAAATATAATAAGTGATATTAATATTAGGGCCCAGGTCTGACCCTTTTTATTATGAATAGTCATTATTTGCTTCGTAGTTAAGCGGATTAATCATTGTTGTACTGCAATTAAGCGATTATTAATTAGACGGGTTGTTGATGGGAATAGAATGCTAGGGAATATAATAATAATAGCGACAATAGGTAGACCTATTATTGTAGGGGTAATGAAAGAGGCAAATAAATTTTCGTTCATTTAGTTTCTCAAGGGGTTGTGTGTTTTTGTAATTTGGTAGTCAGGGGTTCAGCATTTAAATATATATAGTGTTTAGAAATTTTAAGTTGAAATATAATGAATAATGTTACGATTATTGAGAGAATTGTAATAAATCAGGTTGATGTGTCTAATTGTGGCATATCATTAAGGGAGGCTGTAATCCTCCAATCTCTAACTTAAAAGGTTAGTGCTATTTAGCTTCTTAATGAATTTATATTATAGACGAAGATCATTTTTCGAAATATTTTAGAGGAATAACTTCTAGTACAATAGGTATGAAGCTATGATTAGAACCACAAATTTCGGAGCATTGTCCGTAATATAGGCCAGGTCGGGTGGATAGGAGTGTTGTTTGATTTAATCGACCTGGAATAGCGTCAGTTTTCAGTCCTAAGGACGGAATGGCTCAGGAGTGTAGAACATCTTCTGACGAGATTAGTATGCGAATTGTAAGTTCGGATGGTAGAACTACTCGGTTATCAACTTCTAGCAGTCGAAATTCTCCAGGACCTAATTCGTGGGTTGGAATTATATAAGAGTCAAATATTAAATCCTCATAGTCAGTATATTCATAGCTTCAGTATCATTGATGCCCTAGTGTCTTGATAGTTACAGATGGGTTATTGATTTCATCTATTATGTATAAAATGCGTAATGAAGGTAGAGCAATTGAAATTAAAATAATAGCTGGTAAAATTGTTCAGATTGTTTCTACTTCTTGTGCATCTATTGTACTAGTATGAGTAAGACTAGTTGTTAATATAAGAGAGATAATATATAATACAAGAGAGCTAATTAAAAAAACAATTATAAGAGCATGATCATGAAAATTTAGTAATTCTTCCATGATTGGTGATGTTGCATCTTGTATACCTAATTGAAAAGGATACGCCATGGAGATATATAGGGATTTCACCTATAATTTAACTTTGACAAAGTTATGTAAATTTTACTAATATCTCATTTATTGAGAGAGTCATAGTGGTTATGGTATTGGCTTGAAACCAATTTTTGGAGGTTCGAAACCTTCCTCTCTTGTTTTATTTATTAATAACATAGGTTGGTTCTTCAAATGTGTGGTAAGGAGGGGGGCATCCATGAAGTCATTCGAGGTTAGTTGAAGGTAATTCTACTACTAATACCTCTCGTTTAGATGCAAACGCTTCTCATACTATAAAAACTATCAGCACAACGGCTGTTAGGGAAATAAAGGAACCTATAGAAGAAACGGCATTTCAGGTTGTGTAGGCATCAGGATAGTCTGAATAACGTCGCGGTATGCCTGATAGACCTAGAAAATGTTGAGGAAAAAAAGTTATGTTTACTCCAACAAATATAATTAAAAAGTGAATTTTTGCTCAAATTGTGCTTAGAGTGTATCCTGAAAACAGGGGGAACCAGTGAATAAAGCCCCCTATAATAGCAAATACTGCTCCTATTGATAAGACATAGTGAAAATGGGCTACTACGTAATAAGTATCATGGAGAACAATATCAAGGGAAGAGTTGGCAAGTACAATGCCTGTTAATCCCCCTACTGTGAATAAGAAAATAAATCCTAGAGCTCATAATATGGCAGGGGACCATTTAATATTACCTCCATGGAGGGTGGCTAGTCAGCTAAATACTTTCACTCCAGTTGGGATTGCAATAATTATAGTAGCGGAAGTAAAGTAGGCCCGAGTATCAACATCTATACCGACTGTAAATATATGGTGAGCTCATACAATAAATCCTAGGAATCCGATAGATATTATAGCCCATACTATTCCCATATACCCGAAAGGTTCTTTTTTTCCTGAATAATATGTGACAATGTGTGAAATAATGCCGAATCCTGGAAGAATTAAGATATAGACCTCAGGATGACCAAAGAATCAAAATAGGTGTTGATATAGAATAGGATCTCCTCCTCCAGCAGGGTCAAAAAAGGTAGTATTTAGGTTACGATCTGTTAGTAATATTGTAATTCCGGCGGCTAGTACTGGAAGAGATAATAGGAGGAGCACAGCCGTAATTAGGACAGATCAGACAAATAGTGGTGTTTGATATTGTGAAAGAGCAGGGGGTTTTATATTAATAATAGTGGTGATAAAATTAATTGCTCCTAAGATAGAAGATACACCTGCCAAGTGTAGAGAAAAAATAGTTAGGTCTACTGAAGCTCCAGCATGGGCAAGATTTCCTGCTAAGGGAGGATATACTGTTCAGCCTGTACCAGCCCCTGCTTCTACTATAGAAGATGCTAGAAGTAGTAGAAAAGAGGGGGGAAGTAGTCAGAAGCTTATATTATTTATTCGGGGAAATGCTATATCAGGGGCCCCAATTATCAGAGGAACTAACCAGTTACCGAAACCACCAATTATGATTGGTATAACCATAAAAAAAATTATTACAAAAGCGTGGGCAGTAACAATTACATTATAAATCTGATCATCTCCAAGTAGAGCCCCTGGTTGACCTAGCTCTGCACGAATTAGTAGACTTAAAGCTGTGCCTACTATTCCAGCTCAAGCTCCAAATATAAGATAAAGGGTTCCAATATCCTTATGGTTGGTTGAAAAAAGTCAGCGATTGATGAACATAGGTAAAATGGCTGAGTAGGCATTAGACTGTAAATCTAAAAACAGAGGTAAAAGTCCTCTTTTTACCAAGTCTTGTAGTGTATTTCACATTGAATTGCAAATTCAAAAAAGCAGCTTCAATCCTGCCGGGGCTTCTCCCGCCTTTTTTTTCTTACGGCGGGAGAAGTAGATTGAAGCCAGTTGTTTTAGGTGATTAGCTGTTAACTAATATTTTGTAGGTTAAAATCTTACCAATCTAGAAGGGCTTAGCTTAATTAAAGTGATTGATTTGCATTCATTTGATGTAGGATAAAGTCTTGCAGTCCTTATATTCAGAAGTTAAATAGTCTATATTTTCTTGGGACTTTGAAGGTCCCTGGTCTGTATAACCTAAACTTCTATTCTAGAACCAATAGTATAGGGGATAATGGGATTATTAAGGTTGAAATGATAATTATAGGGGGTAGATGTGTTGTATATTTTGATGATTTAAACTGTCATTTTATTTTTAAATTGTTTGTTGTTGGGAATATTGTTAATGATGTAGTGTAAGTAATTCGTGTGTAGAAATATAGGTTTAGTAGAGCTATGAGGGCTATAAGTGTGGATATAAAAATGTTATTATTATTGACTATTTCTTGGATAATTAATCATTTTGGTAAGAATCCGGTTAAGGGAGGTAGGCCTCCTAGAGATAATATAATGATTAAGATAAATATGGTAATTAGAGGTAGTTTATTTCATATATGTGATAGTGAAATTGTTGTTGTTGTTAAGTTTATTATTAGTAGTAAAAAAGTTGTAGTAGTTATTGGAATATAGATTAATAGGTTTAATAATATTAAAGTGGGATTAAAAATTAGGATGGAGATTATTCACCCTATATGAGCAATAGATGAATAGGCTATAATTTTACGTAACTGTGTTTGATTTAACCCTCCTCAACCTCCAATTGCGATTGATAGTAGAGCTATAGCTATTAGGAGATTGAAATTTAGAAAAGGTGAAATTATATAAAAAACTGATAAGGGTGCTAGTTTTTGTCATGTTAATAAGATAAGTCCAGATGATAATGGAACGCCTTGAGTTACTTCTGGCACTCAGAAGTGAAATGGGGCAACGCCTAATTTTATTGCGAGGGCAATAGTTATAATAGTAGCTGTTATTGGATTAGTCAATTTTAAAATAGATCAGTGACCTGTATATAAGAGGTTTATAGTTGTAGCTATTATAAGAAGTATTGAGGCAGTTGCCTGTATTAAGAAATATTTGGTTGCGGCTTCTGTGGACCGAGGATTATGCTGTTTAGTTAATAGAGGGATAATAGCTAGCATATTTATTTCAAACCCTACTCAAACTATAAATCAGTGTGAGCTTACTATAACTAATAAAGTTCCTAAAACTATTGTTGTTAAAATTAAAGAGAAGATTAGGGGGTTGATTAGTAGGGGAAGGATAATAACCAACATTTTCGGGGTATGGGCCCGATAGCTTATTTAGCTGACCTTACTAGAATCTAGTGTAGTATGGTAGCACGAAGATTTTTGAATTCTTAGGGGCAGGTTCAATTCCTGTAATTCTAGAAATAAGGAGATTTAAACTCCTATTATTTACTCTATCAAAGTAACTCTTTTATCAGACATATTTCTATGTCTGGGGTGGAATACTTGCTAAGATAATTGGCAAAGTTACGTGTCATATGCATAATACTAATGTGAGTGGTAAAAAATTTTTTCATAATAAGTGTATTAGTTGATCATATCGGAATCGTGGGTATGACGCTCGGATTCATAAAAACAGGATTGTAAATAAAAGGACTTTAATTGTAAAGTTGATAGTATAAAGTTCAGGAAATATTGGGTTATTATATGCTCCTAAGAAGAGGGTGATTGTAAGAGCATTTATCATGATAATATTAGCATATTCTGCTAGGAAGAAAAGGGCGAAAGGACCTCCTGCATATTCTACATTGAAACCTGATACTAATTCAGATTCTCCTTCTGTTAGATCGAAGGGGGCTCGATTAGTTTCAGCTAGTGTAGAAATAAATCATATTATGGCTAGAGGTCATGATGGGATAATTAGTCAGATGTATTCTTGAGTTGTAATTAATGTTGACAAAGTAAATGAACCATTTATTAGTAAAATAGATAGTACAATGATAGCTAATGTTACTTCATAAGAGATTGTTTGAGCTACTGCTCGTAGAGCTCCAATTAGTGCATATTTTGAATTTGAAGCTCATCCTGATCATAGGATAGCGTAAACGGCTAAGCTCGATAAAGCTAATATAAATAGTACACTTAAGTTTATATTAATTAATGGATATGGTATAGGCAATGGAATTCATATTATTAGTGCTAGTGTTAATGCTAGAGTAGGAGCAATAATAAATAGTATGAGGGAGGATGTTAATGGTTGTAGAGGTTCTTTAGTGAATAATTTAATAGCATCTGCGATTGGTTGAAGTAAGCCATAGGGACCTACGATATTAGGACCTTTTCGGAGTTGTATATAGCCCAATACCTTACGTTCTAATAGGGTTAAAAATGCTACAGCTAAAAGAATTGGAACAATAGTGGCTAACAAATTAATAAAATACATATAAGTATTAGAGAGAGGGGTTGAACCTCTGATCTTGAAAGCTTAAGTTTCATGCAATTACTGGTCTCTGCCACTCTAATTGAACCCTTTTTTTGGGTGATTAAGTTTATATATAAGATTAAGATTAGTTGTCTGGTTAAGGCGCTCATTTTAAGTAGGCCTTGCCTCTCTTGTCCTTTCGTACTGGGAGGGACTTATGAATAGATAGAAACCGACCTGGATTACTCCGGTCTGAACTCAGATCACGTAGGACTTTAATCGTTGAACAAACGAACGCATTAATAGCTGCTGCACCATTGGGATGTCCTGATCCAACATCGAGGTCGTAAACCCTAGTGTCGATATGAACTCTAAAATAGGATTGCGCTGTTATCCCTAGGGTAACTTGTTCCGTTGATCGCAAGCGGATCAGTATAAAGTTAAATAATTTTGACTGGTAAGTCTAAATAGAATATTTTCGGAGGTTAAATTTTACTCCGAGGTCACCCCAACCTAAATTGTTAACTCAATTAAAATATGTTTACTTCTTTTTGATATTAATTTTTAATTTATGAGTTAGTTAATTAAAGCTCCATAGGGTCTTCTCGTCTTATTTGATTATTTTCGCCTCTTCACGAAAATGTCAATTTCACTGATTGGAAGTAAGAGACAGCAAAGCTCTCGTGAAGCCATTCATACAAGTCCTTATTTAGAGAACAAGTGATTATGCTACCTTTGCACGGTCAGGATACCGCGGCCGTTAAACTAAAGTCACTGGGCAGGCAGTGCCTCTAATACTATTTATGCTAGAGGTGATGTTTTTGGTAAACAGGCGGAGCTAATGTTTGCCGAGTTCCTTTTACTTCTTTTAATCTTTCCTTAGTTACACTCCTGTGTTGGACTAACAGTGGATAATGAGAGTTTAATAGTTGTTTATATTCATTCTGTTAACTATCAGTGAATTATTCGTTCTGATATACACGTGTGCATGGAGAATATTTCTTGTTACTCATATCAACATTATTGCTTCTATCTATAGATAGAATAGTCCAGTTTTATATTAGGAGTTCAGTTTTGTGATAGAATTAGTTTTAAAACACTGTTGGGCTTGAACGCTTTCTTATTTGGTGGCTGCTTTTAGGCCAACTATTGTGGTGAGTAGAATTTACTCTCTAATTAGGGTTGTATCCCTCATCTAAAAGGCTGTACCTTTTTAGATTATTATTTAAACTTACATTAGATTTGCTTTAGTTTTTTGTAAATTTAAATTAGAACTAAAATTCTGTTCTGGACAACCAGCTATCACCAGACTCGATAGGTTTGTCGCCTCTACCTTATAGTCATCCCACTATTTTGTCACATAGACGGGTTAGTTCTTAAAACTGCTAATAGGTAGCTCGTCTGGTTTCGGGTAAGTTAACTTTAGTACCCTTTGCTAATAATTTCTAGTTGAATCATTATGCAAAAGGTACAAGTGTTAAACTTTGCTATTTATTACTTATAATTTTCTTTCATGTTTCCCTTGCGGTACTCTCTCTATGGCGTTGAATATAATTTCTATCACCTATACTTTAATATAAATGATTTATTTAAATTATGTAAAGTATTTTATGATATTAATTTATTAAGCTATGTTTAGTTTCAAAGTGGTCAGTTTAAGTGAAATCTTCTAGGTGTAAACTAGATGCTTTATTTAAGCTACACTTTGTGTTATCCAAGTGCACTTTCCAGTACACTTACCTTGTTACGACTTATCTCCTCTTACATATTATTATTGTGGAATTATAGAATAGATTTTGCATTTGTTTGAGGAGGGTGACGGGCGGTGTGTGCGTACCTTATGGCCTTATTCAATTAAGCACTCTATTCTTAATTTACTACTAAATCCACCTTTAACTTTTGATTTCACATAAGTTTTCGTAAATAGCTCTTTATTCGAGAAATGTAGCCCATTTCTTCCCAATCCATAGGCTACACCTTGACCTAACGTTTATATGCTAATTTTTGTGCTTACTTTAACTCCTTTTTAGGGTTTGCTGAAGATGGCGGTATATAGGCTGGTTTGGCAAGGATTGGTGAGGTTTATCGGGGTTTATCGATTATAGAACAGGCTCCTCTAGAGGGATATAAGGTACCGCCAAGTCCTTTGAGTTTCTAGCATTAGCTGGTAGTACTCTGGCGAATAATCTTGTTCATAATTCTTTATATTTAAGGCTAAGCATAGTGGGGTATCTAATCCCAGTTTGGGTCTTAGCTATCGTGTAGTCAGAGTATTTAAAGTCACTTTCGTTGTTTATTTTACAGTAACTGGGGCTTTTTACAGCTTAGTTAAAGTTTAACTTTATTAAAATTTAATTTCTAAAACACTCTTTACGCCGTATGTCTATTGATTTGGGCTAATTGTATGACCGCGGTGGCTGGCACAAAATTTACCAGTCCTAAAAAATATAACTTAGTCAGGCTTTCGTCTATTGCTTAATTTTTGTCACTGCTGTATCCCGTGGGGGTGTGGCAAAGCAAGGTGTTATGAGCTACTTTTAGTGAGCTTGATACCAGCTCCTTTATGCCAGTTATAGGCTTAAGGGCATTTTCACTGGATCGAGGATTCTTGCATGTGTAAGTCTATTAATAATCAATAGAAAGGCCAGGACCAAACCTGTTGTTTATGGGGCAAAATTGTCCATCTAAGCATTTTCAGTGCTTTGCTTTAATATTAAGCTACATTAAC